TTTCTTTCGAAGCCTATACCTATAAGGAGGATGATAGAAGGCAGAATTCCGAAGATTACTGGGTTTCTAAGAAGGCAGTGGTGCATCATCCAAAAGAAAATGGTTCACTACGACAGCATGAAGTTCCAATGTTTTTATTCCGGGAAGGATGATTCGATCAATAGCATGGAGGAGGGAATGAATTATTCAGTTAAAGAGATGAGCGTTGATCTCTCTTATGATATGATATTAAGAGTTACCTTGCAAAGAAGCCCTTCTCCGACAACAACTTAAGACGGGGCATCAAGAACTCTCAAGGCGATAACAAGCCCAAAGGCGACATCTGAGAGGAGAAGTCGAAAGCGCTAACAAAGGACTTGCACAAACCTCCATCACATTAGGTGCCTAGCCTCTTTCTCGATGCAGCAAGCTGAGATAGTTGAATTAGATGTCAGTTCCTCTAGCAGACGCCTTCTTCCCAAACCCCTTCTCTTCCTCAACAGGGCATTCGCGCAGAACCCCTTCTTTCAATGTCTTGCCATTCTTCATGTGCAGCTCCTTCTCTGTGCCTAGTGTTTAAGCCGGATTTCAGTTACCTTTCAACCACTTCTCTTCCTCTTATTCTATTTCTATGTCATTTTATTGCCTTAGATCAATCCCTTCCTCACTTTGTCATCCAATGCATATTCTCAAGCAGGAGATTCGTGAACAGTAAGAACGCATTCCTTGTCCCATTCGATGCTTTACTATACTATTTTCTTCAAGGTTTCGCTTGTATTTTCATAGAGTAAGTGTAGTAATCACTCTCTAGTAAAGGAACTCGATTAGCCGGGAAAAGCGCTCCTCTTTCTATTTTCTGTGATTTTAAGCTAGATATAGATAGAACTCGATCGAACTAAATGCTATTCTTTTGTGGCAAACTCGTGGTATCGTATACGTATATAAGAGAAAGCTTGCTTTTAGGAGTGCTCTTTCCCTATAACTATTAATTGAATAATCGAAGACAGATGGTAGCCTAGTTCAGAAGAAAGATCGTAGCGAATGAAAGGTAGGGCACAAGGCTATCCGAGTTCACAGGTGTCGTTGCTTATCCCTTTCTTAAGATTGGCTTGGTGTTCAGTGTACCGGGTACAAGATCGAAAAGAATGCTTTGCATTCCAAGCCGAAGTGAGAAGACGTCTGTTCTTCAACCTCTATCCCTTGTTCCGCTCTGCTAACTGTAATTTAACCACCAACCCACTCGAAGTTCAAATACCCTTTCGCCGAGGAGTGAACGAGTGACAACAGGAGAGGGACGGGAGATAGACTAAGATAAGAATCCAAGGGGTGACAGTAAGTCAATTGACAAGTGGAGATAGTGAATCACGAATAGACTCTCAACCTCTCCTTCCAAGTTCCGTGGGGAAGTGCCCAACTCCAGCTCGACTCTTAATCTTTGGGTGAGAAGGTAGCTCTATTGACTTACGGTAGGAAAGAACGACTGATAAGTTAAGGAGCTGAAGATAGTCAATCGACAGTTCTCCCCCACCAACGGAGTACAGGAATCTTCTTATCCTGGTTTCACTCCCCCAGGACGATGGCAAGAACTCTTAGCAACGAACCATCACAAATATGCCATCATCACATTACACCTGCCTGTTGATTTCCTCACTCCAGAGAACGTCGCGCCACCTCTGTCTCCAGATGACACTGGAACGTACTTGGTCGTTGGGAATGGGCTTCCACCAAACAGTTTGAGATGAGACGGGCAGGCACAGGAGTTTCGAGAGATGAGCTGTCATTATTGGGAAGTTTTGAGGGATATGCCCGTTAGTTCCAGGTAGTAAGTGGGTCGCACTGCTGGGATAAAATACACTTGTAGGTACACTATACGTAAAGGTAAGCACATATGCTACGGGTGCTACATTAAAAAAAAGTCTTTTGATTTGGGCCCAGCAGTTTAACAGATGGAACTCGTTATGGATGCTTAGTTTGGAGTTGGCTTAGAAAAGGTACGGACTATACATGCCGGAACGTCCTTCTGGTATGGGTTATCCAAGCTGGTAAGCGAGTTCTGGAGTTCATGCATCAGCGACGAAAGCATTGGTGCATCTGAGACGCGGAGCAGATTGCCACTTAGGACTTTGTGCTGTGGTCCCATTACAAAGGGAACCTCTTGAAACAAGGGTTTCGATTACTCTCCCTCTTCGTTGCCCTGTGGTTGATCCCAGCGGGGTCGTAAAATGGCGGTTAGCGGAGCGGGTACAGGTCAAGCGAGGAAAACAAGAGTTCCGGTACAACCAGACGAAGTAATCACTGAGCCGGATCAGCCAGACGAAGCAAGAAGAGTGCCGGATCATCCGGGCACAGAAAGTCAACCAACTGTAGATGAAATCTTATATCCATTCTGGTTTGATTCGGAAAAAACAAAGAAAGACTCTATAGCTAAATTAGAGTGGGGAGGCTGACACAAAGCCCAGTTTCAGTATGGACGTCCCGTTGGAGAATGCGAGACCTCATCTTCATAGGTTTATCTGCGTGCCTGTTGATTTGACTTGGTATGGGACTGGATAACCCATGATCTCAGGTTATGCCTCATCATCATAGTATGGGCCTGCTCCCCTATAAGTCACTCTGATCGCTACTTGTTTGAAGAATCTCTTTCTTCAGACCGTGACTGATTGTTTGTCTGCTAAGCTCGGGAGCTAGGACCCTTCCTTCCCCCGCCAAGGTTAACAACGAGCCGCGTTGAATGAGTTAGGTGTACTCCTCGGCTGTGAAAGAGAGGGCGCTTCTGAGCCCCGCACAGGCCCGGAACTTTACACTCAATGAAAAGGAATAGAAATTCCGCTTTGAAAGCGATTCCAGAGATCATAAGAACAACCGGGTGGCGGGCGGGAGCAGCAGAAGCATTGAGATGTTCAGAGATGCGTCAAAGTATACCTATGAAAGTGGATTGCAAGGGTCAGGCGCCTTATTCCCTCAACCCTGAACTCTACACCGGCGCAAGAGGAACCGGAATAGGAGCTTTTCTATCTATAATAGGAATAGCAACGGACCAAGGAACACAAGCCAGAATAAGAAGCACTTTTTTCTCCGTATTAGGAGCTAAAACGGGTTAGGGATTCTTGTAGGGACGGTACGAGTAGAAGCCTATTCGAATTCGAGAGCAACTCCTTCTTTTCCGAGTTGGCCTGCAGCCTCTTGGTAGTTGGTAGATAGGCCCAAGCCAAAAGGTGGCTCAATTGCCTGGGGGTAGTAAGGAAGCGAGAAAAATCAGTGTCGAGCCTTAAAGATAAAGAGCCTGAAGGAAGTTTTGATGGTCTAAGTCCTTCTCTTACTGAAAAAGATTGGCAGAAGTCTAAAGTCATAGCTATAACTTTTTCCTCTAAGTAAATTTCTTTATTTTAGAGTAAGGGGAGAGATTGTCTGTCTGATATTATATCTTCGAATCTTAGAAGCTTGATCATCCGACTCCTTTACTTTTTTAATGAGGCCAAACAAAGTATGAAATAAAATTACCTTCTCGAAAAGCCGCCCTACCCGGATTATCGCCTTCCTATGTGGGAGGAGATGAACAGTACTACTGCTGATGCTGAGACCCATGAGGAGACAGAAACAACCGATAGCGACCCGATAAAAGGCTTATGAGCCAGGAGTCGATTCGAGTCGTTAAGCTGTAAGTACCAAACCGTAGTCCCCCCTGTTGCGACTTCTTCCTGTTATTATTGGACTTGCGGCAGTCCTACTAAGAAGAAGGAGAAGTTCCAACACATTCTCTAAAGGCTGGAGTCTTAGAGCTGTGATACTATAGAATATCTATTTAGTCCGCCCCCCGGGTCAAAGTTTTACAGTTCAAGTAAGTAAGCAAGCCCCAACAATTCCAAGGGTAAGCGCATTTAGTTCGCTTTCGAGTGTAAGAGAGTCAGTTTTTACAGCCAGAAACTGGGGCAGGCAATTAATATAGATCTAGCTCGGGATATGCCTTTAATAGTAATAGTTAAGGCTGGTAATATGGTACCAGGAAAGATTCAATATTTTTACCACTAGGCGGGGCAGGTTTCAAGTTTTCCCCAAGCTTTCACCAGGTACAGTAATCGGTATTAGCCGCCCTCTTTACGCTAGAGTCGGTCGCTTTCATTTAAATTGCTCATTCATCTTGAATTGAATCCGAGTTGTGACCAAGTTGACTGCTCCTAGAAAGGGACTCTCGGGGTGTGAAAGGAAGCCGATTAAGAAAATGCTTTTCTTTTTGAATGCGGCGAAAAGGCTCTTAACAGGCCCTAAGTCATTTCTCTTTTATAAGTGACTGCACTGCTAAGTGCTTCGATTTCGGTACATAGAAGGTGTTGGATATTCTGGAATACGTTGTCATTTCGAATGCTTTTCGCTCTCATTTATTCTCCAAGCCCCAGCGAGCGAGCCAGTGTCCGTGAACTTTTAGATATATTTTAACTTTTAATACTTGACTTAAACGATACAAGTATATTAGTATATTAAGATCCTATTAATAACTTATGATACTACCTCGTTTAATTAAAAAAACTTTCCAAGAGTAAGTTTGTTTGAAAGTAATACATCTAGGTTCGCGAGCTAGCCATCGAGTAAGACAGTGACAGCAAGCTCTGGTTCAGCGCCATATAATATATATAAAGGTGGTACCTTTTTTTTTTATTCTCTGGGTTTCTTTTTAAGTTGGAGCACCGTATAATGAGGAACCCCAAAGATATTTAAAGCCTATTTCAAAAATCCTATTGTAAGTGTGGAAGGAATTCCTAGTTGCTTTCTTGGCTTCAAAAGTGCAAAAGTATAAATAAGTAAAGCCAGTATAAAAAAGGAGAAGTCTTTAAAGCAGTAGTTTTCGTTTTTATACCTCCAGTTGCAGTGCTCTTTTCAAGAAGGTAATCAAATGCTTAGGCAATTAGGGAGATTTTAGGTAAAAAAAGAGCTTTCAATCAAACTGCCCTTATTCTTCTCAACATCTGCGGACCCCTGAAGTGACAGCATCCCTAGTACCCTTACTCCAACTGAGCTTAGTTCTTCAAACATCATCAGATTGGTTCACTTCCTGCCCTACGGTCTAAACCTGGAATGAATAGTTTCTGGAGAAGTGTAAAGATCACTAGAAAGAGTTCACTATATAGGCTTCTGCCGGGCTCTTATAGCTGTAATTAAGGAAAGACTTCTTTTTTCAGATCAATTCTATGGAACCAGATAAATGAGAGGATATGCCCCGTGACCGGTTCTTAAGTCGCGATTTTGCACTTAAATGATAGCTTTCTCGAGGAAAGATTGAAGGCTGACCTGGCCCCCACTCTCAAGGCTTTCGCTCCGGATGTCCCGAGATAAGCATTCATTCATACAAGCACAAAGACTTTTCCGTGCCTAAGAAAAAGGACGAATCTCCTCTTTCTTTTCTTGCTTGCTGGCTATACCGTACTTTGACTATACTAGTGAAACTATCTGAAGCTTAAGCCTAAGCCCCCTTATGAAACCAACCGAAAAAAGCCGTGCTGGTACCCTTCCTTACTCTATCAAGTAAGTACTTTCATTCCTTATGGGAGGTTTTATTGGAGTGATAGTGCTTGGAGTGGTCCCTTATCCTTTCTTGCTCGCTTGCTTAATCTTATCTAACTTTCCGCGCTGCCTAAGGAGATAGATTCGACTGACTCTTCTCAATAGTAGGGGGAGATCTAGGAAGAAGTAGACGAATCCCCTTACTTATGCTTTGATTGGACTTTGGTGCTTGAGAGAGGAAAACAGAAAAAAAAGCAGTATCCCTTAGCGGGGAAAAAGTGCTTTTAGTAGGGAAGACAACTCCCTAACTCGTTCGAGCTAGGCCGAAGCCCCGAATGGATTGGATCGTTGCAACCCTGTTTCCATATCTTTCGGCGTATCACCATTCTTCTGGTGCATTCTACGCGGTTAGTCTATCGGCCTATCGCCAGTTTCTCTTTTCTAATCAAGGTGATTCTCTGGACTATCTTACTCTATTGAGTTCGTAGTTCTTCCCGGACCCCAATCCCTCACTCATGGGAGCGAACCCCGAAGCCAAGGTTGCTAAGGATCTCTATCTCTCCTAAGCCCATGCAGCGAGTTCGCTGTCGCTGTTGCAGGCACCTACTTCTAGGTTTTAGTATGCAGAATTCCTAGTAACCTCCGCCCTAAAGGTTCCGGATCCCTAATAGTGGCTTCCTAAGCCTGTTTGCATCTTTCTCGTGAATCGCCAGTTTAGCATGTATTTCCTTTTGTAAAGCTGCCCAAAGAGCAGGCTATTCGCTCCCTTTTCTTTGGTTTGAGAACTTACATCGACTAGGCCGTAAAGGAGTCAGTATTGACTTTCACGACTATCAAGCAAAGGAGCCATCTTTCATGGATGCATGGCTTCGAACTATAATAGCTCAAGGAATCAACCATTCGATTTTCAAATAGAGAACGTAAGCACTAATTCATCTCGTCTTGACTCTTTCCTTACTATACTTTAGAATTCCGGGTGAAGGAAGTATGCGTTATTGGTCGAAGGTAGGTAAAAAAAGGATACCTTCTTGCTTCCCGAAATAACAGGTGAAGAGCGAGGATGGTATTCCAGTTCAGTACTGATCTGTGTAAGCCAAATAGATACCTACTTCCCTTGCCAGGTGCAGCTGTTAAGTCCCGTCCCCTATGTATAGGCAACCCAAGCCAACTATCCCGTCCTTCCTAGCTCTAGCTTGTGTCTTCTCGGCGAATGCCCAGTCTCTCGATGAATAGTCAGCTCTCCCTTCTATTTAGGTTCTTCTAGAAACCCGGTAAGAAACAGTTTTCCTTTGATTTGCTCTTAAGCGGTGTTAGTAGTGGTAGCTACTGAAGACCAAGGAATAGACCCCAAACTATCCCCTCTTAGGTCGGTTCTATGCTTCCCGAGTCCACATTCCCTTCTTTAGGATTGAATAGAGTAAGGGCTGCCCTTTACTTGTTCTATTAGTTAGAGTAGTCTCCGTGGAGAGGTAAATCAAACTAATTTAGTTGCCGAAGCGCAGAGCTAAAGAGTCTCTCTGCTTGCTTGTTCTTTCTTAAGCTATTCCCGCTTGTAATTCCTTCTCTTAATGTGGTTGTATCATCGTCGAATCGTTTGCTCGCAGTTCTTGCAGTTGCAGACTGAGCTGGGTAATCTGTACTGTAGCGAACCCCTAAGCCAATCAATCTATCTTTTTTGGTCATTCTCCAAGGTTTTTGGGGTGATTCTTCGAGGTTCATGTTCGAAGGTAGGCAAACGAAGCCAACCCAAACACATCTTCCACCCAGACTTCTTCCACTACCTGTAAGAGAGTGGGGTGATCCGCCCATTTGTTCAATTGAAATCTTTCTCTACAAGTGTACGGCTTCCATAGTATAACTCATTCGAGAGAGCCTAAGAGAGAGCTTCGAACCAGGCTACCCAACCATCGCTGGCGCAGTTGCAGTGTTGTTGCTCTCTTCTTCTTAAGCTAGGATTCCCTTATTTGCTGTTAGTTGGTAAAGGAGCCATGCTTCTTGAGCCCGCATTCCGCTCAATCCTAAAGAAGGGAATGGTTTAAGGCACTAGCTTTCTGATTGATAAGACCGATCCCTCTTCTATTAGTCTAGTCCTTTTTGGTGAAAGGATGAATCGGTAGAAAAAGGCTTAGAATCGGTAGTTTCGATCGACGAATCACGTGTCTCTCTTTTCTAATTGGATTTGTTCTCTGCAGTTGATGATCAGCGAATCATCAATCAGTCTTTCAGTGTTTCCGCTCGATAAAGTGTCGAAATCTTCATGTGATTCTGCGGTCCTTGTTGCCGATGCTTTGATTAAGGGAAGGGGATTCCCAGAGCAAGGGGAAGAGCTAGGCTAAGAAGGAAGCTCTGAAAAGAGTTGATCACGTAGGTTGCTTAAGGAGCTCTGCTTTCTTTTCGTGGGTGAGTTGTAGTTCCTTCTCTTGATGCACTTGTTGGCTATGCCATTGAGTCCGACCATTTCCTTGCTTTAGGCAGGAATGTAGTAAGGTATGCCCTCTCCTGTAGCTATAAGCTCGAGGGCGTGTCTCTTGAATTCCACTCAATAGGTTGCCAGAATCCCCATGTGATTCTCGGTTGTTTGCATCTCATTCTTCGCTCTCTTTTGTTAGCAATGAGAGCAAGTTCCCACTTCTCTTAGCTATGAGCTAGCACTTGCTTCTGATCGAGGATGATAACGAGACTTGATCTGAGCGTAACCAACCAATGTTGGATCATAAGGATCTATGCTTTCCTCCTTGTTTGCAGTTGGTATCGTAGAATCGGTAATCTTCCTCATCGAATGCCCATCTTTCCCTTCTAATTGGTGTATTCTCTGATTCAAGATCCTCGTCGAATGTACTCATCAAACCCCGATTTTAACTGCAATAAAGCCTGAATTACTGAATAAAAAAGATGGAATTAAATACGATACTAATGTCAAAAATATAGTGAGTTGTTACTCTCAATATGTGAATACTGTGTGCGGTAAACATATTTTTTCCAATCCACAGGATGGGCGGAAACGTCATATTGAGAAGTGGAATTCATTTTCAGCACAGCTCCAGAGCTAGCTGGGAGAATAAGAAGTTTCAGTACTGTGTCCACTTCTAAAGGAGATAGTATGTTACCGGGCAAGAATGCTGAAACGCAAGTTTCTTATTCCAAAGATACCTTTGATGGTTATTGGTCCCGTTTAAAGCGGTTGATCGCTCATGAATCATGCAAGGATCCATATTCAGGATTAAGAATAGCTGCTGTTTTCTTCATTATTTGAAATGTGCAGAATATAAGCTTCTAGCATTGGTTGTAATGAAACTGTTATTGAAGTACGATTACTATTTTTAATTTTATTATGGTAAATTGACTATAGGGTATGTGATGAAACAGTCAACTGGAGATATTTCCTTTACAATAGGTAAAGCTATTTCTTTAATGGATGCTATGGGGAATGCTGTGCCAAACATAGATTTATACAATACTATATTTAAATTGGTTAAGGCTAAAGCCGAGGATTACCCGGGTGAATTGGTATCAAGTGTATTCATTCGAATCTATCTATTGGGTAGGTATGAATCCTCCGATTGCTCTCTTAGCGAAGATTAAATCTATAACCGGATTTGGGAATTCATTTCAGCCGGTATAAGTGCTGGTGAACCAGTAGAAGTGAAATCTATGGTTAGGAAGCGTCCTTATCCCAATTATATAACTGCACTCAAACCGACGAGTAAGGAAAGGTCATTGTAGCCGATACGGAGACAGTTATAATAAATGATGTTCATGTGCCTTACGCTGCGGGTTTCTTGGTGGTTAAGCCGGGTGAAGATGTGGGTTCCAAGCCTGATAATTTAATTGAAACATATTTTAGTGAAGAGTATATAGTAAAGTCCGAATTCACAGATAGGAGCTATTCCATTTTTTTCCATATGAGGAAAATTTGGGTGACTAAAAGAATGAGGGACTGATCCAGGTCCATAAGTATTAGGTCCACCAGCGCACACAATTATTCTGCCCGTTTAACTACCCCTAGAGAAATTTCTGCTGATGGCCCTTGAATTATAGCAACCTCAACTGCCGTACCCAGGCACCGGTCTCTAGAAGCTTCTGGAATCTTCAATTTATTTGTATGGCCTCAGTGATGAGAATATTTTGTGTGCCACTTCTGATGATGCATTGGGGACAAGTATATGTCAGTTCAGTAGATCAACGCTTTCAAGGACTCCTAAGTGATTTGTCACCAGGCAGCACATCCGCAGATGCCATAAATTCCTCCGAAAAATCAGAAACTGATACTGTGCGGCCATACAATAGAATTCCAATTCTCGTTGTCGGGGGAAGTGAATCAACTGTTTTCAGTTTGAATGTAATCAACCACAGGTGATGACAGTTCTGGCAAATTTCGAAGATCTTCCTTGCTTGGAGCTATGTATTCACCTCCGCTTCCATTCAGTTTCCGGCAAATTACACACTGCCATTGGCCTGAGCCAAGTAATATCTTGCAATAGAGATTTGCATAAGCCCCACAATTTTGAAAACGATGAGGATCACGCTATTTTAGGACCTGGTGAAATCTTCCTCCCAGGATAAAGCAATGCCCAAAAACCCAAACTGGGTACATTTTCTAGTTTCTTCTCTTTCAACATCTTATGAGCTGAGAATAAAACACATGGCCCCAGCAGGAGTCCTTTACAGCATCGTGAACCTGGTGCTCAACTGCCCCATTTCATAAATGGGGAGGAGGCGGGCAAGCATGAACCCGACGAGAAAGCAACTGTCTGAGGTGTTGCCGGAGAAGTCCGAAAAGGCACAGCAGCAGGCCGGGACATCTTTTTTTTTTTATTGCCATCTATTTTTAGGCCGTAGTTCAAGTCAGTGTTAGAGGAGAGGTCGGCCAACCTCCTAGCCAATCCGGACATCTGTTGCTCAATAAATTATCTAAAACTAAAAAAATGTGAACCTTGTTAGGCGGGAATCAAAGGATAGTCAACTAGACGCATCAGCTGCAGGAGGGGTATGAAGTGGCCACAACCCCCTGTCCTTTGTTTTATTGAATCGAGGCACTCATCTTCAATCGACCAATAATGCATTTCTTGCTCGATGAAGCTCCGCCTATCGAAGAATCAAAATTCTTTCGCCAAAAAAACTCGATCTGCCGGGGTGCGTGGGGGTGGTGCGTTGTGAAAGGACTAACCCGGGTCTTGCGTAAGGCTTACTTGTAGGAGGGCGCGTGGGTGCCGCACGGGCTAGCTGTCAAAACTCTTTGTTCGTGACAAATCAGAGCGAGTTATCGAACCGTGAGCAGGGAACAGATGACGAAGGGAACTAGTGCCTCTACAACAGGACAAGAGCGAAAGAAAACCAAAAGGAGCAGATAGAGGGCAAGGAGGAAATGAGTGCCCCTTTCACCAAGTGAAAGGAAAGAGAGAAATTAGAACCATCCAATGAGAAGGGGAGGACATGCATTGGAATCGTTCTCGAAAGGGCCGCGTAGACAATTAGGAATCAAGTTTGCGATAATGGGCACCTTTTTTTGGTGAATACTTTGGCGTACTTCGAATCTAATTTACACTCTTGCCCATCTAAGATCCGAAGTAACGTGTTTGCATAAGTGGTTCCAGCCTCTATCGGCCCATGTTTTCGGACGTCGGCTTATGGAATTCGTCGAAAATCCACATATCGTAGTAGTCGTGTGCACCACTAAAATCAAATCATTTCGTCGCGAGCTTGCAAAGTCTATTTTGAGTACTTTACTTAAATAATGCATTATGAGTGTTTTTTGTGTGCTCGGCTCTCCATATAGAAAGAGCTGGGCGCTCTTAACTTAATAGGTCTGTGATAACAGAGCTGGCATGCTACCCTCAAAAGGTACTTCTCGCATAGTTCTTCAGGCTCCTCGGGGTCACCATGTTGAGTGAGCCACCACCCTTTGTCCGAATGAGGATCTTTTTTCCTTGACTATTTTAATATCGTCATATAGATTTCGTAGTTGATTCTATTTATACGCTTTGATCAAGGCATGCTTCCATTTTTGGTCCTCGTAGACTGAATACCAATCCTGAGCTTGTTCTAAGACGGCCCACATCTCTTGTGATGTTGCGCTTTCAGGAACTTTTCGCTTTTTTTTTTATGGCGCGGCCCTAGCTATATGGAGAATGTCTTCCCTTTGATATGTCCCCCAAACAACAGGGTTCTTCTCCTCTTTTGAGATATACTGGCATATTGTTCCAAACCCATGGTGAAAACGGCAATGGAGCTGACTTTCCTCAAACTCGGGAAAGGTTCGCCGAAGCTGCTTTGTAGCTTTGTAGCGAGATGCGTTGTTGGTATATATTCCTACGTGTAAATGGATTCCTTTGCCGTCCGCATGGCTTTCCGTTGAAATAACTATTGCATTGAAAAAGACTTTGTATTCGACCATGGGGGTTGATTTCAGTGCGTCTTTCGGCATGTGACAATGTGAGAAGAATGTACTTTCGTATGGAGCGGGAGCACGGGGTGGTTTTCTTGTTGTAACTTGAGGTGAGACTTTTCACCTCGTTAGTGGTATTGGGAGAAGAGATACTAGAAGTAGATTTGTTCTGGGTCATGAGAAAAGTCGAATTGTTTTGCCCCAGGGGCAGCGCTCCGACGTAAGAGGAGCGATATACCGGAAAAGAGTTCTCGATACGATATTCTGAAACACTCAAATCTATGACTCTCGTTGGCCAGCCGAAAACATGTGTTTTGTTTAGTCATATGAATTGGGAAGGAGATTTTCTGGTCTGTGGTTGAAGCTCCCCATCTTTTGACATCATCATTTCACGTGAGAAGTGGGCTCTCCTTCGGTATCTCGACAACGCTGCGATTTAGATTGGAGAACAGGATCCCAAATAGCAGCTGTGCAGCACTTTCTTCTTTACTGGCTGTAACGTAACAAGCGAAACACTTACATTCGCTCGATTCCTTCCTTTAGAACGCTCTAGAGGAGTAGGACTTGAACCTTCAATGGCTGGACCGACAGCAAAGGAACCTGGTCACTCGCTCTAACCCATATTCCATAGAGTACTTCACTTCCTCTCTCCCCCCGGGCTGTAACGTACTCATACCGGCGAAAAAGAAAGCATAAGGAATGGATAGGTATGTAAAAAACCTCCTATATCCATAGAACCTTTTACTCCCTAGGGATCACTCCATTCCCAACTCTGGAAAAGAAAGTCTTACCGACTAGGGCGTATAGACATTGTGTCTCGCAAGGAAATTGGCAGCTGGCCTAAAATAACTTGATTGAACTAGCTTGATCACATGAAAAGAAAAAAGCTTTCTCCCTGGCAGGGAAACAGGCACAGCAACATGAGGGGCTTTGACTCCCGTTAGCGGGACTGCTACGGACAAGGAAGGACTAGTCGAGATGAAGGGACACTTTCATTGTCTATAAAGGGAAAGGGCAAAGAAACTCCAACGACTGACTCTGGCTATAGGGATGTGACAGAATTCCCTGCGAGAAATCCTCCCACTGCTATTGTAGTGGCTTAACCTTTTTCGATGGCAGAAGCATTGGATGCCTTTTTTTTTCCTTCATTTTTTGGCGCGAAGCCCTATCGCTGACGAATACTTCGTCATCTGAAAACAACCCCTCGTCTATCACTCAACCTTCTTTCTGTTGATTTTCTTCCAAGATCTGTTGCAAACGAACTGATCTGTCTTTCTGGCTTCTGGCTTCTGGCCCACTCAAAGCAGGAAGTATAAAAGTCCTTCCAGGTCGGGATGGCCACGTTCTCTCTCGAAAGGATATCCGTTTCTTCCAAGCGTCAACTAGATCTCTAGACCGCATGGCCTGATCATAGCCCTACGGACGAGCTAGTCTATGGTGGCTATATCTCTCTAATAAGGAATAAGGCAAGGCCTTCCTTAAAACCGAAAAAAATCAAGAGCTTTTTCAATAGTTAAGAAAAAATGCTCTGCCGTATTGGTATGAAACCAGTCAATACTTCCATGAGCATGACTATAAATCCTTTGATTTCTTCGTCCTGGCATGGGATCACAATACACAGACGAAAGACGAATTGACTTCCGTATTTAGCCTAGCTCCTAGCCTTTCTTTTTCCTTCCAGCCTACCTCTAAAGTTCTCCGCTGTCACCTAGGCCTGAGACATGCCTCCTATCGTGCTTTCCTACCTACTTAATAATCCATAGGTGAATTCTCTCCTAACTAGCTTGCTACCCGGGAAGCTCCTCTGCTCTGACCTCCTTGCACTCAACTGCTTTGGCATAGGGGCCGTGGGGTGGGGGTCCTGGGGCCTTCCGGCCTTTTTTTTAGAGCGCTGAATTTTTGTGATATTTTGAAACAAGAAGCGGAGAAACCTCGAGATACTTTTCACTTGTCTTCTGCGAGTCTGAGACCGTCACTTCTGCGGCTACTCGACTTTTGCAAGTCCTGATCTCGAAAAAAATCCCCTTTTAGTCTCCTCTATCTCAGAGTCTATTCTAAAAAAAGAATCCACCAATAGCCCTAAAATAGATTGAGTTACATAGTGCCGCCCGGGTTTGGAACCCACTTTTTATAAGTTCATATGCACGCATGCATGTGTCATCACCTCATTGGTCTGAAGAAGATCGGGGCTGTTCACTTTCTTTCACTTGGTCGCCTGGTATCTCACAACCTCTTTGCTTGCGGGGGCAGGAGTGGTGAAGTAAGTCTGAGAGAGCGCTTCGCGAAAGAATCGTGTGGCGCGTAGGGTTCCAGTTGGGGTTTCCGGCCCCCTTGGTCTTCACCTAATTGTGGAAGAGGGGAGGTGAGTATCAACTCTCTCTCTCGCGCCTTTCTTCAGCTTGTTCCTGTTCGTCTATTCGGGACGGGGCAGGCAGCCCACATACATGAAGAGAGGGGGGGGTTCTTTGATATTAAGGTCGTGAGGCGGTCGAAGAAGGCCACAAATGGAAGCAACCGATGCTTTGGTCATTCACTCCGTCGCTGCCAGTCCGTGCCGTGCTTGCTGTCATGCTGGCAAAAGCAGGGGTTTCGGCCGGTTTTACCTACTATTGGATTTGAACCAATGACTCTCGCCGTATGAAAGCGATACTCTAACCGCTGAGTCAAGTAGGTCAAGCTGAGTCAAGTCAGAAAAAAGAAAATAGACCCCTATAAGAAAGAGAAAGCCGCGCAACCCGAGTTCCCCAACCTATACGAGGGGGGGGCGGAGCGCTAAGAAAGAGAAAGCGTTATCACTATACGAAATGAAGCAGCGGCTAGTACGCTAAGATCAACCAATGTTCGAACGTGGAGCCTTTCTTTCTCGGTCGTCTAGCTTAATCTTAATCTAAGTGGATTCCGATTCACGCGATCGTTCTCTACTCTACTGCATTGGTGTTTTCACTCCCCACTCTCCACCATAAAAAAATGTTTCCAGTCAAAGGTATGAAGTCACTCGACTGATAAGGAGAGGAAGGGAGGCGGGTCCGAGTAAGAAAAAATGAACTAAGAACTAGGGCATACAACAATGGATCAATTCATTCAACAAGATCCGTTCGGATCGGACCAGGATGAATGGGATGGGTCTGACCTCTCGCTCGGATGTGACGACTCCCGCCGTCGACAGATGTCCCATGCCACGTTTCGTGAACAGCTATGCCCGAGAATAAATTGTGATATAGCGCCGAATAAGCCACTGCTCTATTCCCGACTCGAAATCTATAAAGGACTTTAAGGGAGAGAAAATAGGGGGCCCTACACCATACATCCTGCTGCCTCGGGACGACTGCACGTTACATCATAGCAGAACGACCAAATGAAGGCGGAAACCCCAGGTTGTACGTTCCTGCGCACCCGGCATCCTGCAATAAAAAAAAAAGGGCCCCGTCACTATAAGGGCGTTAGTGCTTTAGTTTCGTTTTCAATAAGGACGTTTAGGCTTTTAACATAGAAAGGGCTTTTTCAGCTTACTCTGCTACAGCGGACCGTTAACAGGGTGGGTGCCGCGGTTTGTGGGCTTGAAGGACGTCAGCGCCGTGACAAGTGGTATCAGAGCCAAGGGTTAGGCCAAACCATGGCTAGTGGGAAGAACCCGTAGGCTAGTGCCGTCGAAGAGGCTCGACGGAGATGGTTCGAATCAAGCGAAAGCAAAGGCATTCGTTGGCACCCGATAAGGATCGAAGACTTTTTGGATATGGAGCGGCTTGTCGGACGTAGTCCGAGGAGGCGTCGGTGAATACGGTTGCCATTGACAGAATCTCGGTGAAAAATAGAATATAACGACTAAGTAAAGAGTTTCGTCCTGGTTCGGAATCATCGGAATCACAAGGCTGGGGCGGTTGCTGGGAAATAGCATCAGTAGTTCCACCCGGTTCTGATCGAGTAGGAAGCTAACATACGGTACTGGAAGAGGGCGGGTTTGTAGCGGAGGTGGACTCTGGTAGTGGAGGAGATATAGTAGATGGGATGGGCGGTCCTCCCTCTGTCTTCTGTGTTTGCAAGGGTGAGTTGATTGATTTGCGATCGGGTCGGTCTTCCAATCGGGGGGAGGTGGGCGAAGAGGGATCTTTCTGAGTAGAAGGAGATTTTGAGGAAATGGGAGCTTGATTACACAATTCACCAACGTCTGATCAGGGGTTTTCTTAACCTATTTAGGGAAAACTTGCTTAGAATTAGAAGAAGGGGGCTTGGATTTCATTTTTGCCGTGCAGATGTGATAAATTGCTATCAGCCATGTTCAATTGTTTGTACTCCCGCTTCTTTCTCCTTTTTCAAACTGAGAGCCTTTTCATATAAACCCATCATTTGGACTGGCTAGGTATACTAATTCGATCACGGCGGTTTTGACGCCTATTAAAATAAAAAAAAAAGTTGGAATTTTCATTTTGGTATCTAAGACGGTTTAGAAAGTCTTATATGCTTTCTACTAAAAATAGGCGTCCTATGGAAGAGTTCTTCGGCCGGTGGTACCCATTGTTAGGCTATGCCCATGAGTAGAGAGTGCTTTAGAGTTTAGTCTTGTATTGAGAGAGGGTTGCTGGAGAGAGTTTTCTTACTTTTGGAAGGTTTGTTGTCTAATCCTTGTGATCTCCATAGTGGAGCTTTGCCGGCCTTCACCGGTGGACATAGGTCTACTGACTGAATCAGGCCAGTATGGTTGGTCTTCTTGTGTTTTTTTTGCCTCACTAAACTAGGAAATAAGCGCTCTAACAAAGCAAAAGAAGGATGCCCTAAGCGTCGAGGAACATGTACCTTGGTCTATGTAAAGGATGCACTCTTTCTCAGGGCATGTTTCCTGAAAAAGTAGCTGGACTTCGACGATTCTTTCTTTTTGGCTATGAAGGAAACCGTCACGACTTCGTTCCAGACTATAGGAAGTTCTACGGAGTTACATTCAGTTGCTAAAAAGCTAGTCGCCGTTTCCGAAGTAACGGGAGATGGAACAAACAAGGGCGCCAAGGATCGTTGAATTGGATTCCCAATCTGATCCGTCTGAGTCAGGTCAGAAGAGGTGTAGAGGGATAGGAAATATTAGCAAACGGTCTTATGCCTGCTCTTTGCTCCTAATTGGAGGGATCCCCTCTATGCCTTTGTTCTATTCTATGATTGACTTCGGCTATGCAACCCTCATCCAAAAAAGGATGTGTGCAATCACTAATGATGAGTCCCTCCTATCGATTTGTAAAAGGTTTTGAGATTGTTTACCTTGACGCTCAACAACTTCTAAGATAGGGTGCCTTGGATCAAGATGTATGAATGAGTGGCTTTCTATATGCGGATGTGGTATTCCATGTCACCAAAGTAGGCAACTAAGCTTAAGCTTACTTCCATCTCCTATCAATGGCTTCCAGGATACCAATTAGCATCTTTATTAGCAAGCAGTTTCTTTAAGTAATTTCGATCGCCCATTGCATTTGAAAAAATCCTCATGTGGGATTCCTTATCTGGTCTCCTTTTCGTTTGATCTAGAGCATTTCTCGGGGTAGTTTTGGATCTCAACAGAGAGAAATGGTCTCTGGAGACAGCCTTTGGGGTATCCCCTGATTGACCGACCATGCTAAATAAGCAGGCTCGTTAGGAAGAGTAGGCACCTTGGTTACCGTCAATTCTTGGAATCACATTATTTAAAGAGTCAGAAAATGCCCGTGGAAAGAGAGTCACATTCCCTTATGCTTTTGGTGAAAGGCAATCTTACCTATTAATAGAATATAGTCCTTGCGAAGCTCGATAGCCTAAGGATGCGAGGTTGAGCATTAGCGAAGAAGCGAAGCTTAAGGAGGACGAAGTTAGACTATGGGTGACGCGTCAGCGAAGAAGGCGACCGGATCAGGATCTTGAGAATGTGGGAAATAGATTAGATAAATCTTGCAAACCAGGATCAGAAAAAGCTTGTTCAACAGATCCTTCCAATTCTGGTTTTCATGGATCCAAGTGTGCCTCTTGGGAAGAAATTGCTGCATTGATATGAAATGATCTTCTGCGCCTAAGCCAACGATTCAGATAAGGCTCGTAAGGCTCGAGAGTGAAATAGAACCTTGACTTTCATTTGAAACCCATAATACTCACTCTACGATCGCCTATGTCTTTCTATAGAACACGATCCCCTAGCCTAAATAGAGGTCTGGTTATGGTCGAGAATGAGGTCACACTAAGCAGGAATCTTGCCCTATGTTGACCTTCCCCTGAGATCTCTTGCTAGAGTCTAAGCTGATGATAGGGAGTTCTGGATTCCTTCTAAATCTGTGTAAAAGAATTCGATTCGATTTTAGATAGGCTAAAGAGGCTGCTCTAGATAGGAAGAATGGGAATAAGCATTTTCTTAAAGATTAAAGACCCTCAAAGAATACACAGCATCCATTGAGACCTTCCTAAAGCTTTCCAGCTATGTTAATAACTCCGACTCGAAAATGCAAATAAAAGAGTAGTTGGCTTATTTGACTCTAGAACGACTCAGTTGAATTCAATGGATTCGATAGGGATAGAAGAAGCTCTGAATAGTTCGATAGCAACTCCTTTGTTTTGAGAGGAAGGAAGAAGATAGGGTAGAACGAAGGAAGTTCTTTAGAAAGAGACTTTGATTCCCGACTAAGATGCCCGAAGAAGGCAGAGTCTGTTAGAGCAGATAGTGAAACCCCTAGGCTTCGAACCTCGACTTATTTCTATTTATTCAAAAAGACAAGAAGGAGCGACTGATAAGGAGCGGTTAGGAAGAACTCTTTGTTTTACTCTTTCTTCAATCCACTTCGATCGAATGTATGGCTCTATGGGGATGCCTTCTATATGAGCCTTCTGTACGGGATCTTTCTTTATTACGTCCCTGAGAAACCGAAGTTCTTAGTCCGCTATGGCTTTGATCAGTCTGAGAAAGCTATTCGAAGCAAGAGAAGAAGAGCAAGAGGGTCATACAATCTTGGGGCTAAATAGGAAGTCAGTCAGTACTTCGGGCGTTAGAGCTGAACAACGGGAAGGTTATGAAATAGGCAAGTATGTTCATACTTGGAAGGTTTCTTGCTTGTCTGATAAGAGAAGGAGACAAGTATGCTAATACTTGGAAGGTTATAAAATATCTAATGTATGGACGTTTGGGAAGGGCTTTCTAGGAAGACAGTAGAAGTCATAGGCCAGAAATAACTTAGGTATAAACCTTCACTAACATTCAGAATGAGAGGAACTTGAAATATCTCCCCTTGATCCGAGGCTGTTGAAGGTATCGCATAGAAAGGTGAGCTCCATCTATCAGTTTTCAGAGGCTTTGAGGTTTAACCATTCTATTTGGATATCTTGCCCACCCAGAATGAATCCGTGATAGCTACTAGATACTAGAGTCATACTGGTCTTGTTTGGCTTACAATAGGCATGGCATCTATGTTATTGCTTCGGATAGACGGCTTTCCTTTCTTTACCAGGAGCAGTGAGCTTAGTACCGAAGCCTGTAATTGACGGCTGGAGGGTCATCAGTTTACGGCATATCCGCTGAAGCCTCTGCCCAGCACTCGGATTAGGAATTACTAGACCAGGCCTGAACCACAGGAATGGACAGCCCTGAGTCAGGTGCACATCGTGACGTAAATGAGGATGGCGATGATAAGCAATCGAATAGTAAATAAAAGAACGAAACTCCCCTCTTTGCTGATGGTTGGATTTCTGTTCGATACGGACCTAGATGGAATGAAAAGCCTGGACCCCGTTGTTAGTTGAAAAGGCTTGGGTTATGGCTATCTCCCAAGAGTGGGGCATTTACCTGGCGTATGAGAACCAGAATAAAATAAGTCTTCTTTCTATACGAAAATACAGATTTCGTTCGCCTTCTTTCGTACTTATGGATACTTCTTCCGGTCAATCGAGGTCCTTCTCTGTTCCCATACGTGGATGTGGATTACTTGGACTTGTCTTGGATTTTATTTGTATTGTTAGCGGCATTCCCTTGCCGTTGGATTCCTGCCTCAAGACTCTGTCACTGGGCCGGGTTCGCCCACTGCTTTCATAGATGTCGTGCTTTGGCACAGAGCTAATGGTAATGGATGCCTATTACGTTCTCGAAAGCATTCACCGACTTACTTACGTAATCGCGAATCAGGGAAGAGGTTTAAGCTGATAAATTGAAATTGAGAAATCAAAATAAAATAATAGATTAGGCTATTATTAAGGAACTTTTCCTCTTCGAAAAGACTTTCTCCCTGCTTCCAGCACAAGAAGGAGATTCAGCTTAAAAGCAGAACTCTATAGGATATGTATCGAATTGCATGAGATTAGACAGTTTTTTTGGAGCTTTTTAAAATTAGAATAGAAAGAGAGTCTTTTTGCTTGCCGCGAATGGCTCTCTTTGTTGGAGAGGAAAGAAACTACCTTGTTCTACCTTAGGAGCATAGAAGCCCGCCTCATCAAATCCAGAAAGGAAGCCAACTAACTCATAGCCGCCCACTCGCTCATATGACCGGCAGGTCGGAATTGGCCCTGATTCTTTCTGCTTCTTTTTTTTAGTACGGTATTACTTTCCTTCCTTATCCCAGTCTGAAACTAGAACAGCCTTCCGCTTTCTTCTTTGCTTTCGTTTTGTTCCTGCTCATCTCAACCTGACTGCTGACTGGCTGTCTTACCGACCGGAATGATTGAAGAATGGAATTGAACAAAGGGGTGCAAAGAACTCCCTTCTTTACGTCCCTTACTGACACTTACTGGTTTGATTAATAGATCGCTTCGCTTGATTCGGAATCGAGCATCGTGGAAGGGAAGGAGAACTCAGTCCCGGGCCCCTTTTGCGCCATGTTTGAGAAAGAAAAGAGTGATTCTCTTTAGTTAGAAAGAAAGGACGCTTAACACTATACTTGTTTTCTTCAAGCGGTTCCAAAATACCTTGAAAGAAGAAAGACTCCCTGAATTTCAAACTCCTATGGAAGCCTTATTCACTATTGATAGGCTGCTCCTCCTTCAGCTTGATCAAAGTCTCGGGGCTCGTGATTCCCACTTCAACCTTGGCTTGGTCCCGCTAGTAGTAGTCTCATTCCCTGCTATGTAGCATTAGTTTCTTTTCCCTTTTTTTATTCTACTGTAATAGGGCTTGATGTAGATAGTCCAGTAGAGGCGGCTACTTCTCTTCTCTTATTGTTTGTATTTCGATGATCTTTTCTTACCGGAAAGGTGAGAGGCAAGGAAGGAAGCATAGGCAATCAATCCAATCGGCTTGAAAGGGGATCTCCCACTCGGGTTAAAGACTCAGGATTCCACTTTCCGGATCCCTTGCAAGACGCTCAAGATCTATAGCTGCTTGGCTTGGTTGGAATGCTTGCCTTGGGGCAGGCCAGACTTTGAAAGAAGTTACTCTAGCCTACGTCGAGAAAGAGTAGATAGAAAGACGGTCCACTATCTTGAGAGAAACCTTTCTAATCAAATCCCTTTTAGCTATTCTGTCAAATAGTTCAACTGATGCGCATCCCACGCTGCGCACTCCAGGAGTGTTCGCAATGTCGCTGCCGTGATTCACGCTTCAGGAGATCGATAGTGTAATTAAGCCTTACGAAATCCTTTCAATATCTTCGCCGGGAAGCGAAGCGGCGCTAACGTCGGTCTTCGCCATTCCCTCCTGCTTTTGCTTGTTCTGTGCAGGTACCACCTGAAGGTTCGAAAAAGCAGGGCCCGAGTGGAACTGAACGCGCTCTATCTTCGCTAGCCCAGGAGGACTGAGTCCTTCCACCATGTGATTAGGTTGTCCAAGCCCTTCCGTCTATCCCTTAATGCCTTAAACATGCCCTTCTCATCCAAATCTTCCATGCATGTCAGTCTAATCTAACCTTATAGGTTTCTCACAGTAAGCAACAGCAGTCTTAGGAAGCCCAAGGCCGAGTGCTTTGAGTCAATTCACGCCCTATAGGCAAGGGAATATGTTGAAATTTCTTCTTCCCAAACTGAACAGATAGCGAATTCTGTGACTCATTTCTCACCGCGTCTACATCTATCCCCATGGCTTCACGGCTTGACAGACCTTCCCCCATACTAAATAGATAGGAACATTTGTCTTCGCCTTAACTGCGTAAAAGCGAACCCTATCTTGTCGAGAAGCAATCCTATTGGTTTGGTTCGCCCGTAGGCAGCTGATTGCCTTTTTCGTTACGCCTGTAATTAGGCTACCACCCTACCCTCTCCACGGGCACAGTTCGCTTAATTCTACCTTGAGTTCTTTACTCCCACACGCCTTTGCCCTCTTTCACCGAAGAGGAAATAAGAATCTTCCAAAGAGACCTAAATTTCCATTAGATTCATTCCTAAGCTTGCTTTGTTCTAGAAAGATGATCAGTCCGAGAGGGTTGGAGAGAAGAGAAAGCGGTCAAAATCTCTCTGATTTGATCACCGAGCAGTCGGACGACTTTTCAGTAACCCAGGACCTTCGACGCTTCTTTCGCATCCCCTACATCCTTCGGAGGTGGAAGAAAGGTAACTAACTATAGAATATATATAGTTAGTTAAGTAGGGCCCCAGAACGCTAAAAAGGTGGGGGAACAAGAGTTGTCACGATAGGAAAGAGAAATGACTATAAGTAACCAACGATTCTCTCTTCTTAAACAACCTATATCCTCCACACTTAATCAACATTTGATAGATTATCCAACCCCGAGCAATCTTAGTTATTGGTGGGGGTTCGGTTCGTTAGCTGGTATTTGTTTAGTCATTCAGATAGTGACTGGCGTTTTTTTAGCTATGCATTACACACCTCATGTGGATCTAGCTTTCAACAGCGTAGAACACATTATGAGAGATGTTGAAGGGGGCTGGTTGCTCCGTTATATGCATGCTAATGGGGCAAGTATGTTTTTCATTGTGGTTTACCTTCATATTTTTCGCGGTTTATATTATGCGAGTTATAGCAGTCCTAGGGAATTTGTTTGGTGTCTCGGAGTTGTAATCTTCCTTTTAATGATTGTGACAGCTTTTATAGGATACGTACTACCTTGGGGTCAGATGAGCTTTTGGGGAGCTACAGTAATTACAAGCTTAGCTAGCGCCATACCTGTAGTAGGAGATACCATAGTGACTTGGCTTTGGGGTGGTTTCTCCGTGGACAATGCCACCTTAAATCGTTTTTTTAGTCTTCATTATTTACTCCCCTTCATTTTAGTAGGCGCCAGTCTTCTTCATCTGGCTGCATTGCATCAATATGGATCAAATAATCCATTGGGTGTACATTCAGAGATGGATAAAATTTCTTTTTACCCTTATTTTTATGTAAAGGATCTAGTAGGTTGGGTAGCTTTTGCTATCTTTTTTTCCATTTGGATTTTTTATGCTCCTAATGTTTTGGGGCATCCCGACAATTATATACCTGCTAATCCGATGTCCACCCCGCCTCATATTGTGCCGGAATGGTATTTCCTACCGATCTATGCCATTCTTCGTAGTATACCTGACAAATCGGGAGGTGTAGCCGCAATAGCACCAGTTTTTATATGTCTGTTGGCTTTACCTTTTTTAAAAAGTATGTATGTGCGTAGTTCAAGTTTTCGCCCGATTCACCAAGGAATCTTTTGGTTGCTTTTGGCGGATTGCTTACTACTAGGTTGGATCGGATGTCAACCAGTGGAGGCACCATTTGTTACTATTGGACAAATTTCTCCTTTTGTTTTCTTCTTGTTCTTTGCCATAACGCCCATTCTGGGACGAGTTGGAAAAGGAATTCCTAATTCTTACACGGATGAGACTGAGCACACCTGATCAATGAAAAATTCTGACACCAATCATTTACAAATGAGTATTACACCAAGAATTGACAAGCGGATGAGTTCTCTAGTTGGCTATGTTGATATAGCTTAGATAGGGAAAAGAGACTTCTTTTCGTACGCAAAAGCCCGCTATTAGTTGAGTGTCCCAGTCACCTTTCAACTCCAACCCGAGTGAAAGCAATTGATTGGATCACGTCAGCTGACCCACCACCTGTCCGGTCTAAGCTACAGTTGAACCGGTTTCTTTTCTTTCTCTATTTTACCCTGAAAGCATCCGAGCCAGCAGGAGAAGCACAAGCAATCCCCCCCAGCTAGATCTAGAGTGCTAGTTTCCAGTGATCGTTATCTTCATCCATCGCAGTTTTCTTTCTTGTATTTTGAACGGCGGCTTCAATCAAATCAAGCTCAACTTGGTCAGGGAATGAGAATCATTCTGCTTTATCCAGCTCTTCCTGAGTCGTGGTACGTATCCGCCTTAGATTCAGCTTCTGTGTCTGCAGACTAGTATACGTATTGAGATTCAGAGGTTCCTTAGTAGTTTGGAATTGAATGACGAATCGTCATTTCCTCTGTTGACTTAACTGAAAGCTTCGCTTCTATTCTCGAGCAAGACCCCCTCTTCCTGATAGGGCTAGTCCCTAAGACCAAGGGTGACGGAAATTCTTCTCGACAGATTTTCAAGAAAAACACCTTTTTTTTGGAGGAAGCGAGTGAAAAGAAGCAGAATACTTGGAGTGAGTTAAAAAGCGTAATAGAGAGAGCCAGTATACAAAGAACGAGTCAAAAGAGAGGCTACAGAAGCTAGCTTTTCCTTTTCTTTCCTTTGGGAGTGATCTATGAGTGCTACGTGTTTGAATGATCGTGAGCTCTACCCGGTTGATCAGTTGCGTGAGTCAATTCGTCTTGTCTGAATCAATTTCAAAGCATGAATGTTGGCGCGGTACTTTCGATTCAACCTGAAAATGCGTCCTTTACTTCGAATCGTCTCTTTGGTAGATTCTTTCATATTCATATATAAAAAGTAGAAGCTTCTGTAGATAAACTGCAGGTTCTGCTGGGGTAGCTGTTCCCCGGGATTGGTAATCAGTCTTGCTATTGACGTTCGAGCTCGAAAGAGTGGGAGCGAACGGATGCTGTTTAGGGTAACTCGCTTTGAGCGTGAGATTCTCCTTAGCATGAAAATCCCTGAATCGACATCCATCTCGATCTACTAAACTTTTTCAAGAACCTGGCAGCAACACAGAACAACTGGGAGAAGGAGTGTCGACCCCTATAGCAGAAGGTTGTTAGACTGGCCTCTGAGTGGAATATTATCCTGCAACCATGTGTTGCAGACCAGTTACAGGTTGGTAAAACCTTGCTTGCTTACCGTAGCCTTCGGCTACGGCCAACGGAACGGGCTCGGGCGACGGATCAATAGTCGACTCCGGGTGGGCATGAGAATGAAAGACTGTAAGTGGTCCGCATGAGAAGTCAGGGAATCGACTATGTCTAAATAGAATAGTGAGTGCCGGATTCTTACGAGTGGAATCTTGAATGCTGTAACCGGGGTAGGTGAACGAATGAAGTGATTTACGAGTGACGTCTGCTTGGAGTTCCCGCTTTATTTCATTTCCCGGGTCGGGAATACAGGATCTCAGGCTTTCTTCCTATTGGCGAATGCTAGTCTCTTGTTGTTACCGATGTCGGCTCCATGGGCTTCGAGTAGCTAGAGTATAGTTAGTCGCTAGGGAAGATAGCCCAGGGAAGAGACCCATACATGAGGGCGAAACCAAGATACATGAGTTCGCAACCCTTGAAGGAATAATATGAATAAGACAAAACGAATAGCCAAACCGATATCCAAGAGAATACCACCTTAAAGATTAAAGAAATACCAGAAAGCCATACATACCAGCTTGAATGCAACAAGGGGGAAGAACCAATGATCGTATTGAGTCCCTCACCATGAAAGTAAAGAGACTCAGGGGAGATCCAGCAAGTGAATCAACTGACTCTCTTGAAAACGGGATTACTCCTCCGAGTGAGCGGACGAAGAATTAGTCTGGACTGAAATCCCTTCACCATCCCATCAAAGAAGATGAGTATCTCCTTGGCAGGGTTGGATTGGTTGATGTCAGAGAAGTGGAAGGTTCAGACTTGGAGAAAGAATCGAGGAGGGACTTTTCTCTCTCTGCTGGACTGGAAGTCGAGTTCTGTCTGACCGTCCTTCCCCTTTCGATAAAGTGGCATTCTTCTCCTTTTGCGGCTTCCACTCAACTGAGCTCCCTGAAGTCGAAAAAACTTCCTTGGTTGATGGCATTGAATGAGCCAAATCCCGATAGTCAAAACTCACGTAATCGTAATAAGAAGAGCTGGCGTCGCGCCCTCCTCCTTCGCTTCTTCAGAAGTGGCGATCCATTCTATGCCGGTGCCGGTTTTCGATTGGCTTTCAGCCGCTCTGATTCCTTGCCTAACCCGTAACCCGACCTGGCCACAGGAATCAAGTATGTCTTTCCCACAGTGCAGTTGAAGTAGGTCAGTTCCTTTCTTCTCGGCTACCATGACTGCTAGTCAAAGCTCTGAGAACGGCCCGTGTTGAGTTTCCTTCTTGCCCTCATCTCCTCATATCCCGGACTCCATGAGAAAAGGGTAGAACTCATGCTTTGAGTTTGCTGACTTGATCAAGTCTGTCTGTCCTGTCTTCTTTCTTGCTTGCTTGATTGCTGTCTTCTCTTCTGGCTACTCCATGCGGCTAGAATGCGGCTAGTAGTCCTAGTCGGAACTCCTTGCTTCACGGAGTCTTAGACAGCTCATCTTCTCCCATTCCGTGCCTGGTTATGTCAAACTATCTGTGATCTCTTTCCCTGGAGATAGGTACACGCGTAATAAAAGAAAGCTTTGACAGATCCAACAAAGACCTGGGAATTAGATCCTGGTACTTTTCTCCCTCTCCTTCGTCGGGCTTGGTCGTTTAACTCCCGTCTCGCTTTCCTTCCGGATATCTGACGGTCTATTTCGCCGATAAGACAGATCCATCGATCACGTTAAGTGCACAGAGCTAGACCCCTCTCGGGTTGGTCGCTTTTCGATGAAGCCTGCACCTACTGGGAAAAAGGAAAAGTAGACCGTCGAATACTAGAATTGGTTGTTACAGAATCTGCTGTTTGAGAATCAGCTGAAACAGGATTTTTATGTCACTTAGGAAAGGAAATTGAATTTATGCCAGTTAATCCAATAGTATGTATAAGAAGAGTGCCAGACCAGAAGAGGTTTCACATTCATCTCGGGTCGGGAGCAGAAAACTAGTAAAGGCACTCGATTAGCCGGGTTTAACGCTACGATACGACCCTTATTCCAAAAGGTTGAAAGGGTTGGTGCTAACTCTGCATCGATTCCGCCCATTGCAAGAAGACGGGGTTAGCCTTTCTTTCTTTGACTGTCCAATCTCGGGAAAAGGAACTGACATATGTTTTAAAATGCCCATTCCCGTATTTCCATAAACTGTATGGACGTCTATTAAGGGAAATCAGATTGATGTAAAAATTTCGGGAGGTTTCTGCAAGTAAATCAGAATAGAACAAGGAAGTTTCATCCATTTCTGACTTTACTGAGCGAGGAGGGGAATGCGCTCTTATCTTTTGATTTATGGAGAAAGGTACTTGGTCTTTCTTTTTACATAGAGAAAAATAGGTGAAATCCTCGGTTCCACGCCCCTACTGCTTCCTCCAGTCGCCATTTTGGATTGCCTAAAAGCGGCATACCTTCCCTGGTCTTCCAGCTGCATAAGGTAGTTTGCTTGCCCGTCTACCCTAGTGGAGATCTCTCCCTAGGGCCTCTTTCTCCTGAGCTAGGCTAAATACTAAATAAAAGAGAAGTACAAGATAGCTCCGAAGGCTTTCTTCTTCTGCAGCTATTTCCCCAAGGTTTGTCATGAAGATCTTGTCGTGGAACGTGAGAGGAGAACCCAATTAAGAAAAAAAGTGGGGGTTAAAGGGGCGTTGAGGAAACTAAAGGCCGATATTGTTCTTATTCAGGAATCAAAGCTTTCTTCGGTGGACGGTGCTACAATAAGGGGGGTGTGGAAAGTGAATCGGTGTGGTTTGATTAGTGTGGATGCTCAAGGAACTGCGGGGGGTCTAATTTGTGGTGCTCTAAGTCCGTAGTTATGGAGAATAGCTGGAATGGGAAGTCCACCTTCAAGGAAGAACTACAAGACGATAAATCGTCTTCTCTTATCGTCTTCTACCTTAGATTATACATGTCCCTCTCGCTCTTTGATTGAACTCATTTAGTCACTTTGCTCTGTTCATAGCTCTTCTTTTCGCTTCTACAAGGCTGCGCCTCTTTCTTCTTTTCTGAGTCAATCCATAGGGGAAAACCCTGAAATCCATAGTAGCTGACGATTATGTGCCAAATTGAGAGAAAGGGGCCGCTCGCCTCCTAGTTGTTCTGGATCGAGAGACCAGTTGGCTCTTCCTGCGGCCAGGCATAAATTAGTAATTCCTCCAATCTCCTTAAACCCGAAAGGCTGGGCTGACTTCATCGCCCGGTCAGTCCTCGAACCTTGATTCATCTAGTTTTCTCAGTCACAGGTTGGAAATCGGCTTTAAGCGAAAATCCCGGTCTTTCTAAATGATTCTACTTTTGTTTGATCCCAATCGATGAAAGGGTAATCCCGAATCTTTGGTTTGGCAGAGTGAGACCTTTATCCTTTATCCCATCTACCTTTCCGGGGACTTCTACTCACTGGAGGAATTCCCAATCATAGATAGAGGAAAGGTTGAATGCTGCCCTCTTCCTCTGACCCCGAATCATTCTTTCAACCTTCGGCCAGGCGCCTAAGTAAGAGGAAGCTCCTGAAGCTAGCATCTGACCGAAATCGGATTGACTTTTCGTGCTGTTGAATTGAATGGCCTAGGAGTGAAGTTCAAGGGCTTGGCTTGAAGGCTCAGATTCCGTATCGGCAGTTTGTTCATCAAGCCTATTCTCGAGCCTATATCTACTCTCTTTTCTTTTAGAGGCGTACCTCTCCACGAGATCGAACACTTTACCAAGGATTGAATCCAAAAGCAAGAACTCGGTTTGGGTGAAGGTTCATCTTCAAATCTGTCTCCTTGTCATGAACAAACGACTTTCTCTACATTAGAGCGCAAGGTGCGCAGAAGATTCATTTAGGTAAGCACACTAGAAGGAAAGGACTTGTCTTGTCTGGACTTCCTATGTCTTGCTGCCTCCGCTTGAATCAGGAGGAGAGGAGAGCATTCTTCTACAAAAAGAAAAAAACGATTATTGCGAATAATGAGACGCTACCCTTGCCTTGAGGAAGATCTGCGAACCGCGAAAGAGGGAAGGCAGATCTCTATGAGAACGGGTGGTCTACAATCAGCACCTTACCTTTCAAGCGTAGTAGATCAGACTGGGATTGGGCATCAGTCAGTCTTAGATGTCCCAAAAAGGTCTCGTCAAAGGCCTACCTTTTGGCATTAAAAGACGAGTTAGCAGGATTCGCAGGCGAGACACAGATATTGAATTAAGAAAGAGAGGTTATGAAGTAAACATAAACAGGAAAGACCAGATCAACCAGCCGGCAAGCGCAACTAGTCTTTTTCTTTTCGAGAGGGATTACTTGCTAACGGTTTTCTCCCGAAATGCCCGAATTGCACTAGTATCAGGAACATGCCCCGAAATGGTTGTTTTCGCACGTTAATAACTCTAGCTTTTAAGCCAAAGAAAGAAGCAATCATACTCCTTGGAACAGAAAGATATTGCACTTCAAAATCGTTACTAGAAGCATTGCAAGCGCACTTCCTATCTAGGCAAACCAAACTCTAAAAAGCACTTCCCTCCCGGCTAGCCTTGCAAGAGCGGGTGTGCGGGAGAATAGAGCTGAGCATCAAAGCTGCAAGACAGAAGGAAGGTTCCTGCGTGCAGGAAAGCTTTTTCACCGTCCATTGGGTATTTCTCTCTATCTCGCTCTCCCAACTCATACTTATGATAGGCGGGCTCAATGCCAGACTTTAGCAACGTCTTGAAATCCTAATTGCCATGGTTCCGCTGCATCACAAGAAATAGATGGGTCAAGTGAGTTGTGTGGATCAACAGCAGCATCAACTGCTGCTTCTGGGCTTGCATTCAGCTCCAAGCCTTCTTGCTTCCCTTCCCGGGCACATCATCCATCCTTAAATCATCCGTGTCTACACTACTTATCTTAATCTGGGTATTACTACAGCAGATACAGGATATGTCGTCGATTCTAGAATTACAGTTAGCATAGTTTATAGGGGGGTTTCTTTAGTTAGAACAACAGCCGCTAAAACAGGTACTAATGGCAGCGAAAACAGATTTTAGCCTGTGAAATAAGTAAATTTATCCATGATATTTGAGAAAAAAAAAAGAAATTCATATTCACACCTTAGCGGCCTCTCCATACTCGTCTACCTAACAGGGGTCGACCACTATTTCCAAAGTACCAGCCTTACGGATTCAGGCGGCCATAGTAATACGAAAGTCCCGTGTGGAAGGGCTCTCGCTCAACGGATCACTATGTAAAGCGTCTTTCGGAGAGAGCGTATTACCAATCCGAGATCTTTTCCACTATAGGATAGGAAAAAAAGGGCCTTTCGGCTATGTTTACTTTGTCATCAAGGGGCGGAGCGAAGTAACTAGGCGGAGATGGAGGATCGCTGTAAGTCATTTCTCATAGAAGAGAATCTTATCATATCATTGAGAGTCTGATTCCCCTTTGTTCAAGTCCGAGGTCGTGTCTCCTTAGCTAGGGCGCCGAAGTTAGTAAATCACGAATACGAGTTAGACTGGACCTTTACGAAGGTCATGCTTTCTTTCGAGGCTCAAGCTTTATAGTAGCTTTGACTAACACGAGTCTTTGTAACCGAAAAAGTAGACATGCCATGCCCTAGGATTAGGATGGAGTAGTAAGCTCTTGAGATCTTATCCGGTTCGGAGGTTGTTCCGCGTTTGCACAGTTCAAGGCTTCCTCCCACAAAGCCGCACCGAAGCACAGCTTGGAAAGCTTGGGATGGAATAGGATCCGGTCATGCGATCCAAGCGCTTTAGTAGATTGCTGGACCAAGGTTCCGAGCGTAGAATCGAATCTGCTCTAGTATCCGCTAACAGATCAGTAGGCTCTGACAGCCTCCTCTCTTCTGCTAAGGCATGAAAAATGGAAACTCTAAAGTAAAGATGGAATCCGCCTCCGATCTGGCTTTCAAACTCTCAATTGAATAATTTAAGAAAGAAACCTCCTTGAAAGGGTCTCATCCTCCTCCGAACCTTTGTAATTGGCTTCGACCGTAGTCTGAATCTTTGGCCGCCTTTCGCTCCAACTAAATTGTTGTTTTCTACTGGCTGGCGTCCTTAGGAGGTCTTCTTCGAGATGTAATTTACTGCTAAACCTCCTACTTGAGAAAGCTGGCTTGCATAACGAGAGAAGCGCGTAATGGCTCTAAGTGCGAGCGCGTGCGCTACTACTCTACTACATCAACAATAAAAAAGAGGTGACGAAGCACAATTAGCGTAACATAAGGGAAAGCAGCTAGCGCGAAACGAAAGCAAGGGCTAAACTAAAGGTGGGCTCAGGGAAGGAATTCAAAGCCTATAAGGAAGGCATGAGACTCGGATCTAGGATCAAAAGACTGACTGAAGCCGAGAGAGATGGGCCCCATGTCAATCGAGTGGAGGTTGAAGTCCCAGAAAGAGACCGCCGTGCAGGAAGCGGCGATAGCAAAGATTACCTTCACTCATGACAATATGCTCATGGAAGGGAAGCCATGAAGCTAAAGGGAAAGGGAAGACTTCCATTTGTTGGGTAGGTCTAGGGCAAAGGAAAGAGAGGTGTGGCTAAGGAAGGGTGAGGCGACGGGTTTGGACTCTTTCCCATCGACTTGACCGGCAGAAGTCTACGATCCTCCAAACTAAAGCCGTCGAAACGGCACTCAACCGAAGCCCTTTCCCCTAACCTACAAGAAGGACCGAAGGGAGGCTAGGCCTTCCCGAAGATCAACTTGACCAAGGTAGAAAGATTGCCCGAGGTAGGGCGGAGAGTTAAGGTGGTTAGACAGCGGGAGAGGAAAGAGTACCGAGTACGAGAGTCAGTTAGTTGCTAACCGAAAGAGAAGGGAATTGAAGAATTGAATCCCATTTGGTTTGGTTGCTAGCGAGTGAGGGAATCGCAGATGGGCTTATGACCTAGAAGCTGACCTCGAAGCTCCAGCTTACTTCGCTTCGGTCCCTAAGCAACTACCTTCTTATGGCCTCGGAGAAAGCCAATATGGCATGTCTATTTGAAAACAATGGGATGATCAGAACGTGAACTCTGATAATAGGGGTATACAAGTTAACCACCTAGAATCGATCCATGACCGCTAAACTAAAGGAGTCCTTTACCAAACCGTCTTTACCCGCCTCAACCGATCTTAGCTCGGACATGCGCCAATACTGACTCCTTTCCCTGGGACAGCTAATCAAAACTAATACGGCGGGAATCCCTTATCTTTGAGACTACCCTTAGGACTCTATAAAGTCATTTAACAGCAGAACCCTCACACGAGAGCCAAAAAGAAGGCTTTCATTAAGAGAATTCGCCCATACAATAGAACAAGGAGAGCAATCAACGCTATGGCTACTTTAGGACTATTCCCGCCTTAGGACCCCTACTGTGACAACAGCTACTACGCATCCCACATCATAAAATGCTATCGACGAAACAAACCTTTATCAAGCATATCACCATGACCTGGTACAGAACCAAGAATCACTTTTCGACATCCGTAACGGATTAAGAAAAGCGTTCTAACGGCAGTTACACAGCCCCTGAATCTCTTAGAGAACTGTAAGTGAAAGAAGTAAGGGTACTTAGTAGCTGGGAATGCGGCTAGCTCAGCTAGTTTACTTACTTGTTTGTACTCCCATCTGAAATACTACTTGAAGTCCATATTCAACTCAAACAAGAAGCAAGCTACCTAGCTCGTTTACCCTAAGTCGATCGGGGGAGCCTTCTTCAAATCAACTACAATAAAAAGAAGGCATAGGCAATCCGAAAATGATGTGTAGTTGAGTGAAGAATTGGGAAGAGAGCGATGGGTAAATATGTGGTAGGACTTTTCTGGCAAAGAGTGAGTTTCCGGGGTAAGGGAATGAGTTTCCAAAGAATATGAAAGGAAAGGATCATTGAACAAGCTTTGAAGATCTAAAAGCTACTGGCTGCACCTGGTCTTGATGTAACCAGTCCGCGGGAATTAGAATCATTGTTGGGCGCATTAAGATTTTCTTTCCCATTACTCTGTCTCGTAGGACATTTCTATGTAGCAAGAAGCTCTGTTCAATCAATCTCATAGGGAACTGAAGCAAGAAGAACTATCGAGAAGTCAAACTGGAATGAGACCTTCTGGGTTAAGCGATTGAAGTAAGAAAGTCAAGCTTTTGCCAGAGGATGAGTCTTTCAAGTATCGGCAGCATTCCCTTTATCAAAGTATAGTACGCTAAGGAAGGTTTTCTTATAATATATAATATATAAAAAAGGGGGAAGAAAGATTTTGACTCGACTGATCTTCAGATTGAGAAGAATCTCAGTTTGTTTACTGATTCTATCATCCTGAGAGACTACAGAAGTTAAGGCATAACTTCCTGGATCACTCGCCGAGCCGACTAGACTACCACAAAATACGAGGGTGAGATTTTATGTGCATTCGGATTTCGGTCACCCGAGAAGGGCTCTAGTCCTGTCTGCAGAACGGTCCCTGAAATGAGTTGGAAAGGAGTGGAACGTCAAGTGAAGACCAAAAGAGTAAGGCGCTCGCCTCCTCCCTAAACGATAGGCCAAGGGTGCTGCTCTGCTCCGTATCTCTCTCCTGGGGAACCTTCCACCCTGTCTTTTTATCCCGACGGGGGCATAGCTAGCTTCTTTTTGGTTAGCGTAGGGATGTCTATTCAAGGATTCGAAGCTTTATACGGTTTCTACCTGCAGTCTGATTCCGTTGAGTCAAGATCCCCGGTAGCCTTGAGTGAATGACCTAAGCAACGGGTAGATGTATGGTTGGTCCACGCCCCCTTGATGCATTCCGTAATCCGTTACTGGATAGCCCGCCCATTTCCTCTCAGACAAGCACGTAACTATCTCCAGTCGGGCTAGCGGCTCTATCTTCTACTGATATCGAGCTAGGTCCAGATAGCTAAATTTATTGTATTACCATTTCTGGACGTTTCTACGGTTTATGGTCCGGGATGCAAAGACATCCTATCGATCGATTTATCTATAGCTTTTTGCCCTCTCAGCCGAGATCGGTAAGATTTCGATTGGAAGATTGGGTGAAGCCTAGCTTCTTTCTTTCTTTCTTGCCTCTGCCAAAACCAATAGGAATCGGAGCTCCTTATGAGTAGAATGAGGAGGGTGCAGACCGATTCTAGCTTTCACAGATGCCCGGTATCTTCCGGAGCTGTAGTCTTTACACACTAAGTAAGCAAGCTTTGGTTGGCTCTATTAACTCAAGATATCCATCATCCCCGGAGTAGGCGCTATACTAATTTAGGGATCGAAGCCCTCCTGAGGAATAGGTTTAATTGTTTAATGTGATAAATCGCCGAGGTTATGAAAGGCGCTCGACCAAGATTGAAACAGCCAAGAACAACGAAAACCTTTCAAGCGGACAAAAGCTTTTTAAACCCAGATGATTCCACCAAATCGAATCCTTCAAGAGCGGGGGATAGCAACCAAAGAAAACCGTTCGCAAGGCTAGCGCCCGAGGCCTGCAAGTTACCAAACAAGATGTTTGCCCATCGCCTTCACCGTCCTACTAATAAAAGAGCTGGGGTGCTTATCGAATTGTTGCTTTGTCGCCCCGGGGGAATTTAATCCGTCCTACCTTCAATCGTTTGGAAGGTGGGCTAGAGGTAGGTATTACTACTGACAGGGTGTAAGCCAGGGATGGGAGGAACAGAGGAAATAGCTTGGGGATACCTAACTACAAGAATAGGACATCCGGAACTGGGGACTTCAAAGCTTAGATCTATGATTGCTGCGGAAGCGTCTACAACCGCCGGTAACATCTTCAGCATCTGTAGAAAGGGGAGGTGCTTTAGGAAAGGAGACCGCGGAATAAGCGTTAGCAAGAGACATTGAATCGAACTTCTTTTTCCTTGGCGGAGAAAGCTTCTTCTCGCCCCAGAGTCCCGAGAAGAAGCTTTTCCCGCATTCCTGTTGATGCAGAGATCAGACGAGAAGGCCCATCTCTTTACTAGAATCCGATGTGATAGAAGGAGCTGCTCTAGCTTAAGCTTAAGTCGATTCTTACTTAATAGAATAGCCGAACGAATTAGCCATAGAGCTCATCCCCGGTTAACTAGTTGATGATTTCTTGATGGTTGACTGCTATATCTTAATTAGAGAATCGACTGGTCACTCATGCTTGAAAGAAAAAGAATAAGCGATGCCATTGAATCTGTTAGGGGAAGGCTAGAAGAGAGTAGCTCATGACCTCGGGGGAGAAGGAAAGGAGCTCTTGTCTCTTCTTTCATAAGCTCCTCTTCCTCTCCGCGACTCGTAACGAATGCTTTAATGTGAATGGTATCGTTATCGTATATGTATATAAAGTAGTTGATCCCGGCGAAAGGGAAATTATGTTCAAAAACAGGGATCCTTAGTCTTGAATATGACTGCATGGGTTTACTTTCTTTCTAAGAGTTAGCGGGCGAAGGGTAAATGATTGAATTTAGGAATCCAACATCCTCAGAAGCCAAGTCAGTAGCGAAGAGGGGATTGATTTGAACAAATAAAGCAGTGCTTTCTAGTTACCGCACCGTGGGAGCAGATAGATTCAGTGGTGATCTGACTTTCTTTCTTCTTTTCTTACCAGAGTGAGTCGCGGATGTATAGAAAGGCTATTCCCTTTTTCTTTTAGTGATAGCACAGGTGAGACCTAAGATAATAGACTAGCTTCACTAAGTCTATTCTATTCCCAGTCGCAAGAAAAAAGCATTCCTTCTTCATTTGACCTCCGACTGGAACCTTCGACTAGTTTGGGGGAGTTCAGTGAGCCAATCAATCATAATCAAAAATCTAAGTATGCCCTAACTCTTTCTCCAGAACCCTTCTTAGGACTAGGACCATGGGTAGCTTTTGTTAAGATCTTCCCCGCTGCTTGACTTTGCACAATAATAAGCTTTTGACATGTTCACAAATCCGATGCCTCGAAAAGTGAGTGAAGGAACCCGAGGGGTCAATAGGAATTGTCTCTACTCTATCACCTTAAGGTTAAGAAGCATGAGACTGAAGAAGTTAGGCATCCGTAGCAAAGGAAGCAGTCCCATGCCGTCAGGGCCTTTTCTTCTCACTTTATCGATGGAAAGAATAGGCTTGGGCTTCTCCAAGCTCCCTCCTAGAACGGCAATTGGGCTGCAGTTCTGCCTTTCCTTAGAAGAAATATCGTAGCGTAATTTATGAAGTAGAAGTCAGACATACTAGGATTCTTAAATCCGTTGATTGAATGTCTATCACACTTTAACATCCTAGGAAGTTTGAACTCTTGTTTCATACCATCTCTAATAAGTGCATTTCCCCTGAATCAAGAAATCCCAACATCTCTCGAGAAGAGGAATAAGACTTGATTTTTCATAACGTGGGCAATCCCTCAATAAAGCTCAGACTCCTAAAGACCGTCACAAAACTGACAACTGGGAGAGTCTGCCAATTGTCGCTTGAATCTGTTGCCGTTAGTCAATAACCTGCCATGCACGACTAACCAAAGGAATGATCTGATCCGTTGAGAGCCATCCCATTTACAGACTAAGCGACAAAGCCTGTCCTCTGGAGTAAAAAAACTCTTCGCACACTAGACTTAACGGAGAAAGCAAAGCACCATTGGATGTGTGTTTCCAGGCCACTCAGTCTTGAACAGCCCCACATTTGGGCGGGACCGTGGCTGCTATCTTCATGACAACAGAAGCAGGCAGAAGATGAGCGAAATCCTCCCATTTCCATTGCCTATCACCCAAGAGACACCCTCCAACACCTTAGGCCAGACTTTTCACCTTCCACAGGGGAGAGTCCTGGCTTCTAGCTTTGATGGAAGGGACAAGGTCATATGTTCTCACATACTTTCCCCGCAACACCACGACCCAAAAACTCTCTGGCTCATGAATTACACCCCACCCCAATTTCATGAGAAGGGCTTCATTGGTGATTGATATCTTGCGAATTCCAAACAGGTTCCAAGGCCCTCGAAATTAGTTGATATCGTACCCGTTTTGAACGGATAGGGTTTAGCTGCGATTTTCTCTATTGTTGCTTGCTATTCGAAGAATAGATCTGTGCTCAGCTGGATTCGTTGGACCACTTTCTTATTCATCTGATGGGAGGTTTGTCAGTCTGGTTCGAATCAAGGAACGGAATCCGGTTCTACAGGGCCAAGAAAGAAAAGCTAGACGACGGCATTCCAAGAAGGAACTTCCCCTTCCTATGGTACGGTCCCCTATTGATGAATCACTCGAAAGTGAAAGAAAGGAAGAAGAATTTGAAATTCTCTACTTGGTGCAGTACGCCATCGAATGTTGCGGGACGGAGCCAGATTTTACACGTCTTCGAAAAAACGTCGGGTAAGTCATTGGGGCCTGCGCCAACTACGTGGGACCGACATCCGGCCGTACAAGCTTGGAGGTCCTGGGCTGAAATGAAAAAAAGCACCTTACTCTTGCGTTCTTTTCACGATTTCGGGAAGACCAAGGCCGTAGGCTCGCACGCTGGCAGCAAGGAGAGAGGACTGCGTCTTATATCTTATATAAAGAAATAGAAGAATGAGGCCGGAAGCAGGATTCGCAGGAGATAGAATTGCATTGGGGAGAGGCCTATCTGCAGTTGTCGACTCTGAACGAATGGTTGGGTTTTTGCGAAGAAGAGGTGGTAACTATTATAAAGAATCAGATCTCGTTACAGTTAGGAAAGCAGGAAAGCCAGTCAAGTGGACGCTTCCTCTCCAAGCAAGAGACGGCACGGCTTTTTGGCTGAGGGTTGGTGGGTGGTGTGGCTTGCTGCTCTCGGAAAGACTTAATAAGCCATAAGAAGAATTACAAAGCCAATACGCAGCTACTCTGATTCCGTTATTCGGATTACGACTATTGCGATTTCTGCTCCTGCTGGCTAGTCAAGCTAAAAAGAAGAGGTGCTATTGCCGGAAGAGATACGCTTGCTCTCTAAGACAGAGAAAATAATATAGAAAAGGAAGCAGAAGGAAGTTGCGCGGTTCAGTCTAACTAAAGTTCCTGCGCCAGAAGCTACAGCTACCTTTCAAAAAAAAAGCTGCTACATCCGCTCTTTACATTCGTACAGTTGTACTTTAAGCTTATAAACAGAAAGCTGCTTCTGTATCGGTTGGGGAGATGATTGTGCCGATTCTTCAGTTTCGATTCTTTTCAAGAGACGAGACGACATCTCATAGTTTACTGCTTTTCGAAAAGCCAATGGAGTCGCTTCTAGGTCAGAAAGTAGGGCAATGGTCTCTGCCTTTGTCCAGGGAGGTTGTGGCTTTCCCCCATTGCCCTGACTCAAAAGCTTCTTTCTTTCGAGGATCGATTGGAGATGGCTAAAGAAAGGTCCTAAAAAAAATTTAGGGAAATACGTCCCTAGAGCAAAGCTAAGAAAGAAGAGAGAGAAATTACAGGAAATAAGCCAAGGATGAACATGACGAGGTCCTTATTTAAACCAGAAAGTTAGGGAACAAGAAGAACAACAACACGGGTAAGGGAAAAGGCCTTACTAATATATACATACGGGGTTTTCCTTATTATAACTTCTAACTAAGTCTTGTAAAGTGGTATTTGGTTGCTTGCCCCTTTATTAAAAAGGTTAAGTAAAGTGAAGCTTTCGAGCCCCTTCCATGGCTTTCTTGGTCGGACCAACCCAACCATCTGCAACATCTGATGTCTCCAGTGAAAGTTCTTCCTCCATTCCGGCTAGGGTGGGGAGGGGATTCCTGCTGCTACAGTTGGAGTTGACGGTCCTAGTTCTGTTACAGTAAGAGCTGTTGCTGGAAGAACCAGTGCTAGTGACTAGACTGTTGGAGGAGGCTGTTAGAAATGTTCACGTAGAAGCTCCTCTTTCATCTGCTGGTATAGATGAAGCTCTTGGGATCTTATCCGCTTCGGAGGTTGAAGGAGGTTAATCTATAAGGGAATCAGCTGGTATTGAATCTTCCTCTATCCCTTTACTTTTCATTTCCTGGACATCTGATATTCTTTTTTAAACAAGGATCTGACGTGATTCAATATCAATTATCAATAGAAACTTCACTTCTTTCTACCTGGACACTTTCAAATGAAAATCAAACTTTTTTTAGCTTTCATCTAGGCCTTTCAGGAAGGAAGTCAGGCACTCATCTCAGGGACATGCCCTGAACTTTAGCTTGAGCCCTTCCAGTAGTCTTTGCTTTGTGAATGGAATGAATTTGTAGTGTTGAAAGGTGGAGCAGATCTTGGTCTTATGGACTGGCTTTCTAACCATCCTGAATATTGACCCCCACGATTCTTTCTCTCTCAAACTTGACCTTACCTTCTTTCCAAGGCTAACATGACGGTATGCAAGCCCTGCTCTACCCCAATTTCAGCTGGTTTTCAACTGGATGGGGATCTTCGATCCTACAGGATGGTGGTCTCCAATACTTGACACTCACCCGACCCTACATTTGATGTGAATTAGGTCTTTCAACATATTCATCTCCCACGAAGAACGACTCATCGCTGTCAAGCGGATTCTTCGCTTTCTCAAAGGCACACTCATAACCATCCCTCCCATTTCCTTTTCTGATGCTAATTGGGCTGGAAACCCAGATGATCGTCGCTTCACAACTGGATCCTGGGCTCCTATCATAGTGCACGAAGAATTCTCACGCTCTAGTACCGAAGCTGAATACCGGGACCTCGCTAGCACAGCTACTGAACTGATATGGCTCCATTACGGATTTCGTGATCTTGATATTCACATCAAGGATCCCCAACTACTTAACTGTTACAATATGAGTGCCACTTACCTTGCTGCTAACCCAGTGTTCCATGCTCGTACCAGGGATAGATTTCCACTTGACTTTGCTTTGCGACGTGGGGTCAAGGCCTTAACAATCGATCTCAAACCACATCTACTCATAGTATTGGTTCCTCATTTGAGTCTGTGAAATCAGACTCTTTTGAACATCGAAAACAAACAAGAGAAAGGAGCTACATGCAACTACAAAAGGAAAGAAGAGAGCTCACATCTAATTCTTATCTAGCCTAGCTTGTTCTAACCTTCAGGCAAAGACCTTGAGAGATCTCATTAGTTCTTTTCTGTCCTAGATTGCTCTAACCTTGAAGAGGAAGAACTTACAGTGAGGTAAGGAAGTTCAAGGTAAGTCCTCACACTAGGATCTAC